CTGTGTACCTATCAAAAGGTAAGTTGTTGAAAGGATTCCGTTGAAAAAGGAAAAAGGACAAACAAGCAAGAAGGAATTTGAGACGAAACTCCCTGGCGGTAGATAGAAACAAATGATGAGGGATTCCTCGAGAAGTTAACAACTATTCTTCGCATCGAGTGATTCTGGATTATTTAAGAAAAAATGGATTTGAGACATACACGAGGAAGGTTCTGGGAGCAATACCAGTTATGACTCTCTCCCGAACCAGGAGCCGTGTGAGGTGAGAATTTCACGCACGGTTCTGAATGAGCGGAAAGATCGAAAATCTTCTTTTCGACTCTGACTCTCCTACACCAGTCGTTGCTTTTCTTTCCGTTACCTCTAAAGTAGCAGCTCCAGCTTCATTTACAAGACTCTTCGGTCTACTTTTCCCATACTTATCTAATGAGTGGCATGCCGCGGTGGGATTATTAGCTACTTTTAGCATGATATTAGGAAATCTAATTGCCGTTACTCAAAGAAGCATAAAACGTATGCTAGCTTATCCTTCTATAAGCCAAATTGGATATATCATGATTGGGGTACTTGCTGCAGATTCGGGGAACGGTTATGCAAGTATGATAACTTATACGTTTATCTATATATTCATGAATTTGGGAACTTTTGCTCGTATCACTCCATTTGGTTTACGAACCGGAACTGATAATATCAGGGATTACGCGGGATTATACATGAAGGATCCTGTTCTAACATTCTCTCCGGTTTTACGTTCACCATCCCTAGGGGGTATGCCTCCACCATCCGGTTTTTTTGGTAAACTCCATCTCTTTTGGCATGGATGGAAAGCTGGTTCGTACCCATCAGTTCCGGTGGCGCTCGTCACAAGTGTCATTTCTATCTATTACTATCTAAAAATAATTAAATCAATGTTCACCGGGAAGAGTGGAAGGAGCGGCACACCCATAACTTCTAGACAAAATTCATTAGTTTCTCCATCAATTTCGATTTCGAAAAATTCTCTTGAAATAGCTATGATCATTCGTGCACTAGCATCAACCCTATCGGGTATCTTCATAGATCCCATTATTGAAATCACACGGAATACCTTCTTTTAGACCCTGTGGTACGAAACTTCTTTTTTTTTCTCTTCAAATGATTTGTATTAAAAGCTGGTTCCGCTATCCCAACTAGTCCGTCTATGCAACTTACGAAATAGTTATATCTTCTTCGGTAATTGATCCTGGCATTCTCCTATCTAGCTTGTACTTGTCTTCTCGCACCCAAAATCACTTGCTAGGAAAAAGATCCCTTGTCTATTCCGGAGGAGATATAAGTATTTCCGCGCAGTGCACAGCTGGAGTTGCGCAGTAACAACCCACGCCGTTACATCCAACCGAGTATTTAGGCGAAAAGAGAATGCCCCCCCCCCCTTTTTTTTTATCTATTCATATGTTATTATTTTCTCGATATTGGTGAGAAGACTTGCCTGTGAGACAAGCGTGGCTTTGTCAGGCCGTGAAAAAAAAAGGTCTATGTACGAGGAGGGAATCGAACACCGCTTTAGAGATGATTGAGTGCGGGCGGGACTCGATTCGAACCCTTGGCCATAGTCAGTATGAACTGGAACCTTACCACTACCCGAAGAATCAATGAATAATCAAAAAGGTTTGTGGATTTCGTTTCAATCTCAGTGGAGTCTCTCAGTTAGTAAATCCGGCAAAAAGGAATGAAAATTCGGTTTAGCGGTTGACAGGACTGTAGAGATATTCGTACAATTGAATCGGTTCACATAACTCCATCACGTTGCCTTGCTTCGAAACAAGGGTAGGCACACCAGACACGAAATGGGGTAATGCATAGTACGGAGGTTCGAATCCCCGCGAGGCGTCCGTAGCAGAAGTCGTCTTGCATTTCTGGAAGAAGTCTCCCGACCCCTTCCTTTCCACCAATAGAAAGAACCCGGCCCGGCGGGGAAGTTCTATTTGGTCAATCTCCATGCTTGCCTATCCGAACGAAGTGGCGCCGAAAACGCATCTTCGTATCGAGAGACGGGTGGTTCCCGTTGCATCGGTGTCCCCCGAAGCTAAATCTATCAAAAGGAAATGAAATATTTGGGAAATGTCATACTCCCTAGTATCCAATCCGTAAAACTGGAATGTAAATCCTTGGATTGTTGGCTACTAAGACTCTATCTCCTCATTCTATGGAGTTTTATAGGTAGGTAAGATCGTAAGCCCCACCTTTTCTCTTTCCAAACCAAGGATGGGGCGGCCAAAGATATTGGGTCTCGCCCGAATACAGTACTCAAGGGATAGTCTTACAGAATAAAAAGAAAAAAGAGGGACAAAGGGCCGGATGATACTGATAGACGGATGTGATTCGTCTCAAAAAAAAAAACTCGAATGGGAATGAGATGGACCAAAAATCCTAGTATTTCACCAAACACGCAGGGGATGGGGTTTTGAAAACCCATCCTTTCCCTGTTTCCGAAGGACTCAAAATCCTTGAGATGGTACTCAAAATCCCATTCCTAAACCGACCGAGTATCTTGTTAGGGGTATCTAACCAGATACTCGGAGTTTACCTACCAATTTTTAGAATGAATGGTTTCAATCATTCATCGAGCAGTAGGTGAATAAAATGCTCCATCTCCAATCGAGATAGAGCTATACTCGGCTTCGGCGTACTCCCCACGCCGACTCCTCCCGAGGGAAAATGCAAGGTAAAGGTACTAACCCAAACCCAAGCGAGATAGAAGGGAGATTCCTTTCGAGGATGATTGATTGCGGGCGAGGAGGGATTCGAACCCCCGACACCGTGGTTCGTAGCCACGTGCTCTAATCCCCTGAGCTACAGGCCCCGCCTCTACTGGATCCGTTCCGGGATCCACTTGGACTGGACTAGAACCAAATTGTTTCTTCCCCCCTCCCACCCCCATCCATTCCATCTATTCTGTTGGGAAAGACGCATAAGCTCAAGACTCCCTTTCATTGACTTTTTCTTTCCTCACCGAGTCAGGAGTGGAAAGAAGGATGTGCTAGATCGCTAGATGGAGTTCCGCATAGAGACGAACCCTACGGGAACGAAGGGCATCCCACTTTTTTTTTTATCCTGGCGTCGAGCTATTTTCCCGCAGGGCCCCCCCTGCAGTATTGTTGCCGCGGTAGAGTTTCACCACCGAGTTCGAGATGGATCGGTGTGGTTCCTCTACGCCTGGGACACCAGAATATC